AATGGTGGTTCAGTTCGATAGTATCCAAGGGAGAGTTAGAATACAGATGTAAGTTAAGTAAATCAAGGGGTAGTCTTGATCCTCTTGAAAATACCAGTGTAAGCGAAGATCCGATTATAAATGATACAAATAAAAACACCCATAGTTGGAGCAATAGTGACAGTTCTAGTGACAGTAATGTTGATCGTTTAGTCGGTGTCAGGGATACTCGGAATTTCAATGATGATAATACTTTTTTAATTCGGAATAATAATAGGAACAGTTATTCTATATATTTTGATATTGAAAATCAAGTTTTTGAGATTGACAATCATCATTCCTTTCTGAATGAATTAGAAAGTTTTTTTTATAGTTATTGGAATTTTAGTTATCTGAATAAGAGTAACGACTCCTACTATGATCATTATATGTATGATACTCAATATAGTTGGAATAATTACATCAATAATTGCATTGACATTTATCTTTGTTCTCAAATCTGTATTGATAGTTATATTTTAAGTGGTAGTGACAATTACAGTGAAAGTTACATTTATAGTTATAGTTACATTTGTGGTGAAGGCGGAAATAGTAATGAAAACGAGAATTCCCGGTTAAAAACTCGTACAAATGGTAGTGATTTAATTATAAGAGAAAGTTCTAATGATCTTGATGTAACTCAAAAATACAGGCATTTGTGGGTTCAATGCGAAATTTGTTATGGATTAAATTATAAGAAATTTTTGAAGTCAAGAATGAATATTTGTGAACAATGTGGATATCATTTGAAAATGAGTAGTTCAGATAGAATTGAACTTTCGATTGATTCCGGAACGTGGGATCCTATGGATGAAGACATGGTATCTTTGGATCCCATTGAATTTCATTCGGAGGAGGAACCGTATAAAGATCGTATTGATTCTTATCAAAGAAACACGGGATTAACCGAGGCTGTTCAAACAGGCACAGGTCAGCTATACGGAATTCCCGTCGCATTTGGGGTTATGGATTTTCAGTTTATGGGGGGTAGTATGGGATCCGTAGTAGGCGAGAAAATCACTCGTTTGATCGAGTATGCTACCAATAAAATTTTACCGCTTATTCTAGTGTGTGCTTCCGGAGGCGCACGTATGCAAGAAGGAAGTTTGAGCTTGATGCAAATGGCTAAAATATCTTCCGCTTTATATCATTATCAATCGAATAAAAAATTATTTTATGTATCAATCCTTACATCTCCTACGACTGGTGGGGTGACAGCTAGTTTTGGTATGTTAGGGGATATCATTATTGCTGAACCCAACGCCTACATTGCATTTGCCGGTAAAAGGGTAATTGAACAAACATTGAATAAAATAGTACCTGAAGGTTCACAAGCGGCCGAATTTTTATTCCATAAGGGCTTATTCGATCCAATCGTACCACGTAATCCTTTAAAAAGTGTTCTGAATGAGTTATTTCAGCTCCATGCTTTCTTTCCTTTGAATGATAAAGAAAGGGGGACTTTAAGTTAATTAGTTACTTAAGTTAATTAGTTAATTAAATTAGTTAATTTTGTTTTTTAATGTCTGGCGAACAAATATTTCTTTATCGTTTATCAGAATCAAAGGAAAAATCGATTCCTTGGATTTTTTTTGGTGACATAAGAGTCAATTGTAGAAAGAATCATGTAAATAATTTTTTTTGTCAATAGTTCTGATTACTAATTAGGAACCCTCTATCACCAAGATAAAATAGCAAATTCTTTCTTCCGCGAAATTCAATTGGACAAGGTAAATAATAAAGAAAACGAATTTCATGTTCTTTTCTTATCTATGTATTGTATAGAAAATATGGAGTCTTCCGTATTTCTATAATCCCCCGGAATCCCACCCTTTTTTTACTAAAAATCCCTCTTGCTGCATCGAATTGGAACGAGTTTTTCGGTAATTTAAATTTAGAAGCGGAAAAAATTCTTTATTCTTTATTAAAATTCAAATTATAAGACAAGAAAAAGATAATAAAAGAAGAATAACAAACAAATAGATTATCATACATATATTTCATGTAGAAAGAGGAATAAATTCATTTAGTTAGTTCTCCACTCCTTGCACTTTATTATATTTATATATACTCATATATACTCACTTAGATATACTTAATATAATTATTAATGATTTTAAGATATATTTTTAACAACATAACAATAAGAAATAAAAAAATGAATATAACTATAACAATAAATAACAGGTACAAATATTAAATCGAGGTGCCCATTCTATGACAATTCTCAACAACTTACCCTCTATTTTTGTGCCTTTAGTAGGCTTAGTATTTCCGGCAATTGCAATGGTTTCTTTATCTCTTCATGTTCAAAAAAACAAGATTTTTTAGATCTGATGGGGCAAATTTAATTTCCGACATATATATTTTTCAAGACTTAGACTTGGGTTATAACACAAATATCTATTTAATTTAGTATAATATCATATCAAACGCGACTTCCTTCAAACATAAATGAACCAACATAAACGAAACTTAGGCAAGCGTAAATAGGATATATGAGGAAATGATCTATTTGAAAATAAGTCGAGATTGGACAGATAACTGAATAAAAGCTAAGTCAATGTATCTATATCTATATGTGTATAGATAGCAGATCATATGAAGGAGAGGGATCCTATTATATTATTTTAGATCTAACGAATTTCATGAATTCCTCCTAAAGGTTCACATCAGAATAATGCGAGTTGATGAAAGTTACTTCGGAAAAAAGTAAGATCAAATTCATTTAGGCTAGTCTCCTACTTCCAATAAAATGCAACTGAATTTAGTATGAGTTCTCGATCCGAACATATATGGATAGAGTTTATAGCGGGGTCTCGAAAAACAAGTAATTTCTGTTGGGCCTTTATACTTTTTTTAGGTTCTTTGGGGTTTTTATTGGTTGGAATTTCCAGTTATCTTGACAGAAATTTGATATCTTTATTTCCGTCTCAGCAAATAATTTTTTTTCCACAAGGGGTCGTGATGTCTTTCTATGGGATCGCGGGTTTATTTATTAGTTCTTATTTGTGGTGCACAATTTCTTGGAATGTAGGGAGTGGTTATGATCGATTCGATAGAAAAGAAGGAATAGTGTGCATTTTTCGTTGGGGATTTCCTGGAAAAAATCGGCGCATCTTACTCCGATTCCTTATGAACGATATTCAGTCTATCAGAATAGAAGTTAAAGAAGGTATTTATGCTCGGCGTGTCCTTTATATGGAAATCAGAGGCCAGGGGGCCATTCCTTTGACTTGTACTGATGAGAATTTGACTCCACGAGAAATGGAACAAAAAGCCGCGGAATTGGCTTATTTTTTGCGTGTACCAATTGAAGTATTTTGAAATCAACTGAGGAATGAACATTTTCTTAGCAGAAGGGATAAAATCCAAGAGTCCTCTTTTGTTCGATAGCACAACCTCATTTTCGATAGCACAACCTAATTGAAATTTTTTCACAATACTGATGAACCAAAGAAAATGTATTATATATATATTATATATATATATATACCAAATATACGTATATACCAAATATACGAACAATTATCAAAAAAAAAATGAAACTTTTTTTGTCCGCAATTTTTTTTTTTTTTTTTCAAAATATCAAATATTTTGATAGAAAGCAATTCTTTTATTTCGAAATCCTAATTTGAAGTGGCTCTTTTGGAAAAGAGGGAATTGCTTCGAATTTGAGCAATTGAAATATCCGGAAACAATATTGTTTTCCTCAGTCGTGTACGCTTTCTTAGGCTATTTCTGTAGTCTTTCTAAATTCAAGGGCTAACCAGTGACTCACAAATAAAAAATAGGGAATAGATTAATAAGTTCGAAACCTTGTAATAGAATTTATGCTTGATAGAAATATTAGATCGTATAGAGTCGACGAATGAGGTGAGTTCATTAAAAATTCACAGACGAAAAAAAAAATGGAAAAAAAAAAATATTCATTCCCCTTCTATATCTTACATTTCTAGTATTTTTGCTATGGTGGATCCCCGTTTCATTTAATAAAAGTCTGGAATCTTGGGTTATTAATTGGTGGAATACTAGTAAATCCGAAACCCTTTTCAATGATATCCAAGAAAAGAGTATTCTAGAAAAATTCCTAGAATTAGAAGAACTTTTGCTCTTGGACGAACTGATAAAGGAATATCCGGAAATACATTTACAAAGGTTTCGTATCGGAATCCACCAAGAAACGATCGAATTGATCAGGATGTACAATGAGGTTGGTATCCATACGATTTTTCACTTCTCGACAAATATAATCTGTTTCATTATTTTAAGTGGTTATTCTATTCTAAGTAATGAAAAACTTATTATTCTTAATTCTTGGATGCAAGAATTCCTATATAACTTAAGTGACACAATAAAAGCTTTTTCTATTCTTTTATTAACCGATTTATGTATAGGATTCCATTCACCTCACGGTTGGGAACTAATGATTGGCTCTATCTACAAAGATTTTGGATTTGCTCATAATGATCAAATTATATCTGGGCTTGTTTCCACTTTTCCAGTCATTCTCGATACCATTTTTAAATATTGGATCTTCCGTTATTTAAATCGTATATCTCCATCACTTGTAGTGATTTATCATTCAATGAATGACTGAAAAATGATCCACGGATCCAATTAGAATGTTTGTTATTTGATTTTGTACATAAGCAAAACATTCCAAATCTTACTTTTTTTTATACACTTCTTTTTTTTTTCTATACATCTAATAGTCTATACATCCAAGAGATTCAGATTCTTCTCACATTTTAGTTTTAGTCAAAATTTTTCAGTAAATAACAGCATCGTGGATAGGGAACTATATTAGCGACCTATCTAATTTTATTGTAGAAATTTTCGGGATCAACGATTGTACCATGCAAAATAGAAAGACCTTTTCTTGTATAAAGGAAGAGATTACTCGCTCCATTTCCGTATCACTCATGATATATATAATAACTCAGTCATCCATTTCAAATGCATATCCCATTTTTGCACAG